ATTTCTTTTATTGGGACGATAACTCTGAAAAGACAGATTTCCTATCTTTTCTTTCACCTCGGGAGAAATACGATTGGAGGGGGCTAATTCGAATCCCTCGGGTAAAATAAGAACAGCTCCCACGTTCAAAGCTCCTTTTTTACCATTAGCAAGAACTTGTTTCAGTTGCATATCATAAGGAATTCGAACAACTGCTTCAAATACAGTATCAGGAAGTACAGCTTGCGGAACTTCAATATCCACAGGCTTATTAGCTAAATGGCAATTGGCGCATACAATTCGCCCAGTTGCTTCTCGTGGATTTTCATAACCTTTCTGCGCAAAAATGGGATACGCATTTGAAATAGATGTTCGAGTTATTACATATATCATGATCGATACAGAAGTAAATCGAGTCATCTGTTCCTTTACCCAAGAAAAAGTATTTCTATTTTGCATGATCCAATCATTGATCCCGGAATTTCTACAATAAATTAGATAGGTAGCTAGTATAGTTCCCTATCCACGAGTCTGCCGTTGTACTGAAATAATTCTACTGAAATAGAACGAATACCTTGAAGAGGTAGAAGTATAAAGAATAAGAAAAATGGAAAACGCTTTCTTTATACGCGAAGAAAATTTTTGATTGATATCAGGGGATCAAATAAGTTCTTCATTCATTCATTGAATGATAAATGACTACAAGCGAAGGAGATACGCGATTTAAAAAACGGAAGATCCAATATTTCACAATTGTATCTAGAATAACCGGAAAAGTGGAAACAAGACCAGATATAATTTGCTCGTTATGAGCCAATCCAAAATCATTGTAGATCGAACCAATCATTAGTTCCCAACCGTGAGTCGAGTGAAATCCGATCCATAAATCAGTAACTAAAAGAATTGAAAAAGCTTTTATTGTGTCACTTAAGTTATAGAAGAATTCCCGAACCCAAGAATTAAAAATGACAAGTTCTTCATTACCCAGAATAAAATAACTACTTAGAATAGCGAAACAGATTATATTTGTCGACAAATGCAAAATGATATGGAGATGATATTCATTGTGCGTTTTGACCAATTGTATTGTTTCCTTGTGTATTCCTATACGAAGCTTTTGTATATGTGTCTCCGGGTATTCTTTTATCATTTCGTCCAACAAGAATAGTTCTTCTAATTCTAGGAATTTTTCTAGAACATTTTTCTCCCGAATATCATTCAAAAAAGTTTCCGATTGCCTAGTATTCCACCAATTAATAATCCAAGGTTCCAGACTTTTTTGAAATGAGAGAGAGACCCACCAGGGCAAAAATACTATAGATGCAAGATACGGGAGGGAAGTCAATGCTTTCTTTTTTTTCATTTTTTATCTGTGAATTGTTAATGAACTGTTTCATTTGTCAACTCTATCTGATATTTCTCTAAAGCGCGAGTTCTATAACAAGGTATCGAACCTATAGATCTATTCCCACTTTTGTGTAATAATTTAGTCCTTAGATCTAGAAGGAATATAGAAATAGAATAAGGATCCCCTTTCGGATGAAAAAAAAATATATAAAATATAGAAATATAAAATAAATATATATATAAAATAAGTAAATTATAAGTAAATGGGATTTCCGGATATCTCAATTGGGCAAATTCGAACGAATTTCATCTTCATTTCTTCCTTTCCATAAATACTCGAAAAAGTTACTTGAAGTAACGAATATTATTCGGACCGCAGCGCAGGAATACGGCATCAATTCAAAATCTGATGCCTAACCTAAGAAGATGAATTCTGTATTACGAAATACATATTCGGATATTTTATTTGATGAATTCATCCTTAATTAGACTTATTAGACTTTTTACTAGTATAAAAGAATTGAGTTGGGCTCTATACGCATACAAAATAGTTTTTGTATAGAAAAAAATTTCTTCTTATTTTATTATAGTTTCTAGTTTTTTATATTTATTATAGTTGTTCCGTATACGTTCTCCTACTTTTGTTTTATTCTATGCGGGTCGTTGCACCAAAGGAACGAGGAAATGGAATCTAACATGTTTTGCTTGAATGAACATTCTGAAGAAACTTCAATTGTATTAAAAAGGAAATTAGCAAGTTCCTTCCATTATACGGAGAAAACCTTCATTCTTCCTTCGGTTCATTTCAAAATACTTCAATTGGTACGCGCAAAAAATAGGCCAATTCGGCAGCTTTTTGCTCAATTTCTCGTGGAGTCAAATTCTCATCAGTACGAGTCAAGGGAATGGTTCCTTGGCCTCTGATTTCCATATAAAGAATACGACGAGGAAAAAGACCCTCTTTAACCTCCATTCTGATTGATTGGATATCTTTCATAAAGAAGCGAAGGAAGATGCGACGATTTATTCCGGGGAATCCCCAACGAAAAATACACATTATTCCTTTTTTTCTATCGAATCGGTCATAACCACTACCTACATTCCACGAAATTGTGCACCACAAATAGGAACTAATGAATAGACCCGCGATCCCATAGAAAGACATCACGATCCCTTGTGGAAAAAAAATGATTTGCTGAGATGGAAATCCGGGTATCAGATTCCTACCAAGATAACTGGAAGTTCCAACCACTAAGAATCCTAGTGAACCTAAAAAAAGTATACAGGCCCAGCAAAAATTACTTGCTTTTCGGGACCCCGTTATAAGTTCTATCCATATATGTTCTGATCGCCAGTTCATACTATACTAGATCCGATTGCATTCGATTGGAATTGAGAAAAAAATTTTACTTTACTTTTTGCCGAAATAACTTTCATCAACTAGCACTATTCTGATATGAACCATTAGGAAGAATTGGTTAGATACATTGACTTTCAATTATAAAATAGAAAAATATTCGCCGATCATTTTTAACCAGATAACCCGCATATACATGCACTTATGCGGATATCATGTATCCACATGCATAATAATTCTTTCATTTGTATTCGGAAAAAGGCGCATATCATACCATATTACACTAAACAAATATCTGTACCAAATAAATATCTGTATTATGATTCAGTGTTGAAAAAAATTGCTGAAATTTGGTCCCATCGGATCTAGACAATCTTATTTTTTTGAACATGAAGAAATAAAGAAGCCATTGCAATCGCCGGAAATACTAGGCCCACTAAAGGGACAAAAATAGAGGGTAAGTTAAGATCTGTCATAGAATGGGTACCTCGATTTAATATTTGTACCTATTATAAAGATATCTTAAGTATATCTATTATAAACTATTATAAATAATATTAATAAGTAGTTAATAAGTGCAAGGAATGAAAACTAAATGAAGTGTACCTATTCATCTTTCTACACGAATATGTATGATAATCCACCTTAAGTTTAAGAAATTTTCTTAATTCTCCCATCCTTCCCATCCTTATATTCTATCTATCTTTCTAATAAAATAAGGAGTTTTTTATTAAAATTAAAGAGTTTATTATAAGTTCGCGACTCTAACTAAACTAATTCAATCCAAGAAACAGGTATTCCTAGTAAAAAATGGGAGTTCTTGGTAGACATAGAAATCGCTTCTATATCTATATTTTCATTTTATTTCGATATTTTTTTTTTGCATTTTTTATCAAAGGAAAGAAACCGTGGAGCTGAAATAACTCACTCAGAACGCCTTTTAAAAGATTACGCGGTACGATTGGGTCGAATAAGCCCTTATGGAATAAATACTCGGCCGCTTGTGAACCGTCGGGTACTGCTTTATTCAATGTTTGTTCAATTACTCTTTTACCCGCAAAAGCAATGTAGGCATTGGGTTCAGCAATAATGACATCTCCCAACATACCAAAACTGGCAGTTACTCCACCAGTTGTAGGAGATGTAAGGATTGATACATAGAATAACTTTTTATTTGATTGATAATTATATGAAGCAGAAGATATTTTAGCCATTTGCATCAAGCTTAAACTTCCTTCTTGCATGCGTGCTCCTCCAGAAGCACACACAATAATGACAGGTAAAGATCTATTAGTAGCATACTCGATCAAACGAGTGATTTTCTCGCCTACTACAGATCCCATACTACCCCCCAAAAACTGAAAATCCATAACCCCAATTGCTGTGGGAATACCGTTTAGTTGACCTATGCCCGTTTGAACAGCTTCAGTTAACCCTGTCCTTCTTTGATAAGAATCGATACGATCTCTATAAGGTTCCTCTTCTGAATGAAATTCAATGGGGTCCGTGGAGACCATATCTTCATCCATAGGATCCCAAGTGCCCGGATCAATCAAAAGTTCGATTCTATCTGAACTACTCATTTTCAAATGATATCCACACTGTTCGCAAATATTCATTTTTGACCTAAAAAATTTTTTATAATTTAATCCATAACAATTTTCGCATTGAACCCATAAACTTCTGTATTTTTTATTATTTATATCAAAACCATTAGATCTTCCTCTTATATTGAAATCGCGGCTGTTACCACCAGTTCTTATACTAGAATTCCCCCTTTCACTACTGCTTACGCCTTCAGTACAAATGAAACTAGAAATGTAACTGTCACTGTAATTTTTGGTACCATCGAAAATGTAACTATGAATGCTGACTTCAAAACGAAGATAACTATCAATGCAACTATTAATATGATTATTCCAACTAGATTGAGTATCATACATGTAATGATAATAGTAGTGATTGTTACTCTTAGTCCTATTATTCAAATAACTGCAAAAAAAGCTTTCTAGTTCACTCAGAAAAAAACTATTATTGTCAATCTCAAAAATATGATTTTCAATGTCAAAATATACAGAATAACTGTCACCATTATCATCCCTAACTAAAAAAGTGTTATCAGAGATAAAACTCCAAATATTCCCGATATCAAATAAATAATCAATATTACTGAAACTATAACTACCACTATCATTCCAACTAGGAATGTTTTTCTCCGTATCATTTAGAATGGGCTCTTCACTTCCCCCGGTATGTCCAAGAGCATTAAGACTATTTATTGATTTACTTAGCCCACACTTATGTTCTAACTTCCCCT